TTGTAAGGTGTGTTTACTAGGAGATTTTAAATATATGTTAATAACAATACTAGATTTCAAGTTTTATAAAAGGGAGATTAAAATTTATTTTTAATACTATAATAATATAATTTATATATTAAGAAATTAAATTAAGTAGTATATTAGGAGATTTTAAATATATGTTAATAACAATACTAGATTTCAAGTTTTATAAAAGGGAGATTAAAATTTATTTTTAATACTATAATAATATAATTTATATATTAAGAAATTAAATTAAGTAGTATATTAGGAGATTTTAAATATATGTTAATAACAATACTAGATTTCAAGTTTTATAAAAGGGAGATTAAAATTTATTTTTAATACTATAATAATATAATTTATATATTAAGAAATTAAATTAAGTAGTATATTAGGAGATTTTTAAATATTTGGTTATAAACTTATAAATATAAAATACTTTATAAGCAGAGAATTTTCTGGGGGGTAGGGGGGAAATACTAAAATTTAAGAATTTTTAAAAATTTTTAATGTTTATATTTGTTTATTCATTATGTCCTTGATATCAGTTTTGTAAGTATTCTATAAATATCTTTTCAACACACATACACATTACTTATGCAAAGGAGATGTTCCACCTTGTTATTACTGGTTACTTTGCACTCTGAGAAGTAAGATGAAAGGAAAAAGAAAAAAGGAACAAGCTGCCCCCGTGGCGTGAACGCCCGGCATGGGGAGTGTCCCATCATTGTTTACCACCATTAACTTATGCAAGCGTCAATGAAAGTGGGGGGAATAATATCAATACATGGACCTGAAATAGGAGCCTATGCCAGGAATAGTTCACTATGTGAAACCCCCACAATATTTGTCCCTGACCATCAATAACCGTGGGCATTAAGATTTCACCATAGCGATGTTCTTATTGGGTAAATTTGTTATTTGAGCAGAGATGCGGATACTTGGTATATATTTACTAATGAGGTTTTGTTTAAAACTTAAATTTCGGATTCTCATGAAAGCAAGCTTTTGGGAAATGTCACTAAATTGGTATGTATACTAAATCCCGATGTATTACTTGTATGGGGTGGTTCTTTATATGGTGTAAATACATAAAGTTTATTTTTAAACATTACTGATATTTTAGTAAGTGTATTAAAAATAAACTTCTACATATTTAAGTGCAAAAAACCATGGTGCTAAATATCAGAGAGTAGTTAAATTAGAACGTTGGTCCTGGGAACCATTAGTGGGGGTTTAATTCCCTCCTCTTTGAGCGTCAGGCGGGATTTTAACCCGCGCGACCGGCTTACAACACCGGTGCTCTGGCTTTTGAGCTACTAGGCGCTAAATGAATTTGTTTTCTAGCAAGCTGGCGGCAGGTATTATAATTAAGAAAAGTGAGAAATATAGTAGGGAGGCTACTTGGCCGATTTCAACAAAGGGATTTTCTACTGGTATTCCTCCAATTCATGTTAAGATTATTACGTTCGCAATAAGTGTTCAAAATAAGAGTTGGGTGAGAGGGCGGAATGTTAAGCCTCGCTGTTTAGAAGTGTGGAGGGCTGGAACAACTATTAAGATAAGGATTGATGCGAGAAGAGCTAAAACTCCCCCAAGTTTATTTGGAATGGATCGAAGAATTGCATATGCAAATAAGAAATATCATTCGGGTTTGATGTGTGGAGGAGTAACCAGGGGGTTAGCTGGGGTGAAGTTGTCTGGGTCCCCTAAAAGGTTTGGGGAAAATAAGGCTAAGGCTGTAAGAGCTGAAAGTAATAGTATAAAGCCTAGTAGGTCTTTGTATGAAAAGTATGGGTGGAAGTAGATTTTATCTGTATTTGAACGAAGGCCTAACGGATTATTGGAGCCTGTTTCATGTAGAAAGAGCAGGTGAATAACTGATATAGCTGCAACAATAAAAGGTAGTAAGAAGTGAAATGCAAAGAAGCGAGTGAGAGTAGCATTATCTACTGAGAATCCGCCTCAGATCCATTGGACTAGTGTATTTCCTATATAAGGAACAGCGGATAGGAGGTTTGTAATAACGGTTGCGCCTCAAAATGATATTTGTCCTCAAGGTAGTACGTAGCCGACGAAAGCTGTTGCTATTACTAGAAGTAGAAGAACTACTCCGACATTTCAAGTCTCTTTGTACAGGTACGATCCATAATAGAGGCCTCGACCAATATGTAAATATAGGCAGATAAAAAAGAAAGAAGCTCCATTGGCATGTATATTGCGGATAAGTCATCCATAATTGACATCTCGGCAGATGTGTGCGACGGAAGAAAAGGCAGTAGAGATATCTGCGGTGTAGTGTATTGCTAAGAAGAGTCCTGTGACAAGTTGTGTAATAAGGCAGAGGCTCAGTAAGGAGCCAAAATTTCATCAGGCGGAGATATTGGATGGGGTAGGAAGGTCTACTATTGCATCATTGGTGATTTTCAGTAGGGGGTGTGTTTTACGAAGATTTGTCATTAGGGCTCTTGTGGTTGAATAACAACGGTGGTTTTTCAAGCCATTAGTCCTGGTTAGATCCCTGGTGAGAGCCATGTCTTATTTTATGTTCTTACTTTTTTTTGGGCTGGTGGGAGGCTTAGTGGTTGTTGCCTCTAACCCTTCGCCTTATTTTGCAGCTTTTGGTTTAGTAATTGTAGCAGGTGTCGGGTGTGGGGTATTAATGGGGGCGGGAGCTGGGTTTTTATCGTTGGTTCTCTTTTTAATTTATCTGGGGGGAATATTAGTTGTATTTGCATATTCTGCGGCTCTTGCTGCAGAGCCTTATCCTGAAGGGGTGGGAAGTCGTCCGGTAGCATTTTCCGCTTTGACATATCTGTGTGTAATTGGTTTAGTAGCTAGTATGTTTTGGGGGGGATGGTATACTGGCTTTTGATTATGCATGGAAGAGTTGGGAGAGTTTAGTATGAGTCGGGGGGATGTTTCTGGACTTTCGTTAATGTACTCTGAGGGTGGAGGAATACTAATTATTGGGGCTTGAGTGCTTCTTCTGGCTTTATTTGTAGTACTAGAGTTAACGCGGGGTTTGAGTCGAGGAACACTTCGGGTGGCCTAAGTATAAGTGCAGTAAGGGCGAAGGCTAGGGTGAGCAAAAAGAAGGCTAGATATGTTTTTGCTATGCCTTGCTGAAGGTCGCTGGTATTTTTGATTAAAGGGGTGTTAACTACAGTTACGGCCTTTGGTCCTGTCTTCTCTAATCATGTCTGATCTATAATATTTGTAGAAATTTCTTGCCCGAGTAAAAAGGCTATTTTAGGGGTTATACGATGGAAGATTGTTGGGAAGAACCCAGTTATATTTGAGAAGTGATGGGGTAAATGTTTAGGTGTAATTTTGTACTGCTTTGTTGTTAAGGAGGCAAGTTCTAGGGCGAGAGCAAGGCCTAAAATAGTAACTAGAATTGCTGCTAATTTTGTAAGGGGTGTTAAAGTTAAAACAGGGACTTTTACAGGTGTTAGGTTTGCGGTAATTAGCAAGCCAGCAATAATGCTTCCTCAGGCTAAACGTTTGATGGGGTTTAAAACAGCAGAGTTATTTTCATTGATAGGAGAAAGGGCGTTAAATCGTGGATGTCCTATTGTAACAAAAAAAATTAGTCGGAGGCTGTAGATAGCTGTGAAAGCAGTTGCTAGTAGGGTCAAGACAAGGGCTCAGGCGTTAAGGTAGGATGTATTGAGAGCTTCAATGATGGCATCTTTAGAAAAAAATCCTGCTAAAAAGGGGGTACCAGTAAGTGCTAGACTGCCAATAGAAAGACATGAAGAAGTCATGGGGGTGAGATTATGTATGCCTCCTATTTTTCGGATGTCTTGCTCGTCATTAAGGCTGTGAATAATTGATCCGGAGCAAAGGAAAAGTATTGCTTTAAAAAATGCGTGGGTACAAACGTGTAAGAAGGCCAGCTGTGGTTGATTTAGACCTACAGATACTATCATTAACCCTAATTGGCTAGATGTTGAAAATGCAACAATTTTTTTAATATCATTTTGAGTTAGGGCACATACAGCTGCAAAAAAACTGGTAAGGGCGCCAAGACAAAGAGTAATGGTTAAAGCAAGTTGATTGCCTTCTATTAAGGGGCTGAATCGAATTATAAGAATAACCCCAGCTACAACTATTGTGCTTGAGTGCAGTAGGGCGGAGACAGGTGTTGGGCCTTCTATAGCGGAGGGAAGTCAGGGGTGTAAGCCAAATTGTGCGGATTTGCCTGTAGCTGCAAGGATAAGGCCTAAAAGAGGTAAGGTGAGATCTATGTCTTTTGTTACTGAGAAAATTTGGGGGAGGTCTCAGCTGTATAGGTTAGTGGCAAATCATACTATTGCTAGGATTAGGCCTACGTCTCCTACCCGATTATATACAACTGCTTGGAGGGCGGCGGTATTGGCGTCGGCCCGCCCGTATCATCAGCCGATAAGAAGGAAAGATATGATCCCTACGCCCTCTCAGCCTACGAAAAGGGGAAGTATGCTATCCGCAGTTACTAGAATTAACATAGCAATAAGAAAGATAAGAAGATATTTGAAGAATCGGTTAATATTTGGGTCTGAGTTTATATACCAGGATGCAAATTCTAAGATCGACCAAGTTACATAAAGTGCAACGGGAATGAAAATGATTGAGTAGCTATCAAATTTTAGGGCAATATTAATATCTAGTGCAAAAATTTTAACTCAGTCTCAGACATTAATAGTTCCTTCAGCTCCTTCGTTGAGAAATAAGAAAAGGGGTAGAAGACTAATAAAAAATGCTAATTTTACTGCATTTTTAGCATGGAGAAGAGGTCAATTGCTGTCTTTGGGATTTGGAGCAAGAGTTGTAAGAATTGGGTAAATTAGTAATGTAAAAATAATCAATAATGAAGAGGCTATAATGGTAGAAGAAGAAAACATAGCTGCTACTTGGATTTGCACCAAGAATTTTTGGCTCCTAAGGCCAATGGATAGCTGTTATCCTTTAGAAGCGGTCGAATGGGCCCCGGGGTTTAACCGAGGGTAGAAAAGTTAGCAGCTTTTCCTGCTGTCGAGCCCCTCTCGGTGGACGAGGGGATTTTAACCCCTATTTATAGAATCACAATCTAGTGTTTTTTTTAAACTACGACTACAAATAGCTCAACCGCAGATTAGTCCTGGCTTAAGGGCTAATAGTATAAGAGGTCCTAGGTGAAGTATTATAAGAAGGTGTTCGCGAGTTGTTACAGGTTCTAAGGTCATTAGATGTTTAGGGGTGGGACCTCGTTGGGATATAAGAAATATGTAAAGTGAATAAGCTGCTGTGATAACAGTTCCTGCCCCCGTTAAAATAAGTGTATAGGGGGATCACTCATATAAAGCGGTAATGGCCATAATTTCTCCTAGAAAATTAGGGAGGGGAGGAAGACCTAGGTTTGCGAGGGTGGCAAGGAGTCATCAGGATGTTAAAAGTGGTATTGTTGTTTGAAGGCCTCGGGCTAGGACTATTGTTCGATTATGTGTTCGTTCATATTGAATATTTGCAAGGCAAAAAAGAGCAGAGGAGGTAAGGCCGTGTGCAATTATTAAAGCTGTAGCTCCTGCTAGTCCTCAGGGAGTCTGAGAAAAAATACCGCCTACTACTAAACCCATGTGGCTTACGGAAGAGTAGGCGATTAAAGATTTTAAGTCTGTTTGTCGTAGACATGCAGCGCTGGTTATAACAATACCTCAAACAGAGAGAATAATAAAAGGGTAGCTTATATTCTGAGTGGTGGGATCAAGGATGATCAGAATACGGATTAGTCCATAACCTCCTAGTTTTAATAAAACAGCTGCAAGAATTATGGAGCCTGCTACTGGGGCCTCTACGTGGGCTTTTGGGAGCCAAAGGTGGGTGCCATATATTGGTATTTTTACTAAAAAAGCTAGTAAAAAGCCAGCTCATCATAACTTATCTCCCCATAATATTGAGGGAAGTTGGGGTGTATAGTTTAAAGTTAAAAGAGAAAGAGAGCCTGTGATATTTTGTAGTAGTAATAAAGATACTAAGAGGGGAAGAGAGGTTACTAGGGTATATAATAGGAAGTAGGACCCGGCGTTAAGGCGTTCTTTTTGTGTACCTCAGCGTGTAATAAGTATAAGGGTTGGAATAAGGGTAGCTTCAAATATTACGTAAAATATAATAAGTTCAGTTGCACTAAAAGCTAAGATGAGTAGGAATTGTAGTGTCACTAAAAGGGTAAGAAAAATTCGTTGACGGCTTATTGGTTCAGAACTTATGTGATTTTGGCTTGCTAAAATTATGAGGGGTAACAATCAACAAGTGAGTACAATTAGAGGGGCGGAGATGGTGTCTACTGCTAAATAAGGGTTAAGGGTTGATCAGCTTGTTTCTCCCATACTACCTACTAAAGGCAGTGCAAGGATTGCAATGAGTAAACTATAAGCTAGGGTTGTAGATCAGAGCTGTGTAGAAGGTAATAATCAAAGAGTTGGGATTAGTGCAAGAGTAGGTATGAGAATTTTTAGCATTGTAGAAGATTTAGGTTTTGCAGTCGGTCTGTTCCGTGCGTGCGTGCTATAGCAACTAGTAAAGCTAAGCCTACACTTGCTTCGCACGCTGAAAATGTAAGTAAAAGGATGGGGGCAGCGGAAAAGTTTGTAGCAGCGAGTTGTATTGACCAGAGAGAGAGGGCAAGAAATAAGGAAAGTATTATACCTTCTAAACAAAGAAGGGCTGAAAGTAAGTGTGTTCGGTGAAGGGTGAGACCTGTTAGGCCTAGCATAAAGCTGGAAGAGATAATAAATTGAGTTTGAGACATTAGGTTAATTGTGGATTTTAACCACAAGCTTTTGAGCCGAAATCAAATGTTTTAGTTGAACTAATTACCTACTCGGCCCATTCTAAGCCGCCTTGTAGTCATTCATAGAGTAAGCCGAGCGTTAGTAGTGTTAATACTAAAGTTGCTCATGTGAAGGTTAGGGTGGGGGAAATGAGTTGATTGCCCCATGGGAGGGGAAGTAAGAGGGCAATTTCCAGGTCAAAAAGAAGGAAAAGGATAGCGATTAAAAAGAATCGTAGTGAAAAAGGAAGACGAGCAGATCCCAAGGGGTCAAAGCCGCATTCGTATGGGGAGAGTTTCTCATGATCGGGCGTTATTTGTGGGAGGAAAAAAGAAACCAAAGCTAAGACTGTTGCTAGGGCAGTTGCTATTGCAATGATAGTTAGTAATAAACTCATTATCTTTCCTTGGATTTTAACCAAGATCTAGTGAGTGGAAGTCACCAATACTTGCCTTGTACTAGAAAGATTATGATCCTCATCAGTAAATTGAAATGTAAAGGAATAGTCAAACAACGTCTACAAAATGTCAGTATCATGCAGCTGCTTCGAATCCAAAGTGATGTTCGGAGGTAAAGTGGTGTTGTGTTTGTCGCAGGAGACAGACGGCTAAAAAGGTTGATCCAATAATAACATGAAGGCCGTGAAAGCCGGTTGCTACAAAAAAAGTAGCGCCATAAACTCCGTCTGCAATTGTAAAAGGGGCTTCATAATATTCAAGGGCTTGAAGAAAGGTAAAATAAAAGCCTAGAAGGATGGTTAGTAGTAAAGCTTGAATAGCTTGTTTTCGTTCACCGGCTATAATGCTGTGATGGGCTCAGGTAACTGTAACACCAGATGCAAGTAGGACAGCAGTATTTAAAAGAGGGACTTCAAAAGGATCTAATGTGATAATGCCTGTAGGGGGTCAGCAGCCTCCTAACTCAGGAGTAGGGGCTAAGCTTGAGTGATAAAATGCTCAAAAAAATCCTAAGAAGAAAAATACTTCTGAGGTAATAAATAAAAGCATGCCGTATCGTAGGCCTTTTTGTACAGGAGGTGTGTGGTGACCTTGAAATGTGCTTTCCCGGATAATGTCTCGTCATCATTGATATATGGTGAGTAGTAGTAAGATAAAACCAATACCCACAAGGGTTGTACTGTTGAAGTGAAATCAAATGGCAAGGCCAGAGGTTATTAGTAAAGCCGCTACTGCTCCTGTGAGAGGCCATGGGCTGGGGTCAACTATGTGATATGCATGTGCTTGATGGGCCATTAAACGTTTTCTTGTAGGTAAAGACTTAAAAGGAGTACGAATACGTAGGCTTGGATTATTGCAACAGCAATTTCTAACAGAGTAAGTAAAAATAAAAGTGTCCCTGTTAAAATAGCCACTGTAGGTATAAGGGGGAGTAGTACGAAGGCAGCGGTGGCAATTAGTTGAATTAAAAGGTGACCTGCTGTGAGATTAGCGGTTAACCGAACACCCAGAGCTAAAGGTCGAATAAAAAGGCTAATTGTTTCAATAATAATTAATACTGGGATTAAGGGAGCGGGGGTTCCTTCAGGGAGGAGGTGGCCTAAGGCAATTGTTGGTTGATTTCGTATGCCAATAATTACTGTTGCTAGTCAAAGAGGCACAGCTAGTCCTAAGTTTAAGGATAGCTGGGTTGTAGGGGTAAATGTATATGGGAGAAGGCCTAATATATTAAGTGTTATAAGAAATAGTATTAGGGTGGTGAATAATAGGGCTCATTTATGAGCTCCTAGGCTTAACGGGGATAGTAGCTGTTGAACAAAACGACTAAGGAATCAGCTTTGGGCGGTTACTAAACGGTTGTTTAATCAACGGGTTCGGGGGGCAGGAAATAGAATTCATGGGAGGGAAAGGGCGAGGGCGATTAGAGGAATGCCTAGGTAAACAGGGCTTATAAATTGGTCAAAAAAACTTAGTGTCATGGTCAAGATCAGGATTCTGTTTTAGGCTTTTCTGTAGCCTGGGAGGTAGGCTCGTTTGGGAGGGTATGAGCTAAGATTTTGGGGGGTAGAATAGTTAAGAAGACTAATCAGGTAAAAAGTAAAATAGCAAGTCAAGGTGCGGGAGCAAGTTGTGGCATGTCACTAGGGGTGGTTGGGAAGCACCATTCTTTAGCTTAAAAGGCTAACGCTGTTGCCCTGTTTAGCTTCTTAGTGAGGCATCTTCAAGTATAAGAGAGGATCAGTTTTCAAAGTGTTCTAGTGGAACTGCTTCTACTACAATGGGTATAAAACTATGGTTAGCTCCGCAGATTTCAGAGCATTGACCATAAAATACACCCGGTCGAGAGGTGATGAAGGCTGTTTGGTTTAAGCGTCCGGGGACTGCATCTATTTTTACGCCAAGAGCTGGGACTGTTCAAGAGTGTAGTACGTCTTCGGCAGAGACCAAGACTCGGACTGGGGTTTCTACTGGTACTACTATTCGGTGGTCTACTTCTAAGAGACGAAATTGTCCAGGTACAAGGTCTTCTGTGGGAATTATATAAGAGTCAAAGCCAAGGTCTTCATAATCAGTGTATTCGTAGCTTCAGTATCATTGATGGCCTACAGCTTTAATAGTAATGTGTGGGTTATTAATTTCATCTATTAGGTAAAGAATTCGAAGGGAGGGGAGGGCAACTAGGATGAGAATAATTGCCGGGATAATGGTTCAGATAATTTCAATTTCTTGGGAGTCAAGAATATATTTGTTTGTTAATTTAGTTGAGACTGTGGCTACAATGATATATAAAACAAGGGTACTAATAAGGAAAAGAACTATTAGAGCATGATCATGAAAATGGATTAGTTCTTCTATCACAGGGGAAGCAGCATCTTGGAATCCTAATTGTGCGTGATGGGCCATTATTTTAAGACACGTGGGAGTTTAACCCGCAACTTTGCCTTGACAAGGCAGTATAATATCAGTTTTACTAGTGTCTCATTAAGAAAGTGGCAGAGTGGTTTTGCCGCTGGCTTGAAACCAGCTTACGGGGGTTCAATTCCTCCCTTTCTCGAACATAGTTTGTTTGGACTTGTACAAATGCGGGTTCTTCAAATGTATGATAGGGGGGAGGGCACCCATGTAGTCACTCGACATTTGTTGTGGTTAGTTCTACTGAAAGAACTTCACGTTTAGCAGCAAAGGCTTCTCAAATGATAAATAAGAACATAATTACAGCTACTAGAGAGATTAAAGAACCTGCAGAGGAGACAGTATTTCAGAGTGTGTATGCGTCGGGGTAGTCTGAGTAACGGCGGGGCATGCCAGCAAGACCTAAGAAATGTTGGGGGAAAAAGGTTAGATTTACGCCAAGGAACATAACTCCGAAGTGTATTTTGGTTCATGTTTCATGAAGGGTGTAGCCTGTAAATAATGGGAATCAGTGTACAAAGCCTGCGACAATGGCGAAAACAGCTCCTATGGAAAGGACATAGTGGAAGTGAGCAACTACATAATATGTGTCGTGTAAAACGATATCTAAGGATGAGTTGGCTAAGACAATGCCTGTTAGTCCTCCAACAGTGAACAAGAAAATAAAACCAAGGGCCCATAGAAGAGGTGTGTCTCATTTGATATAACCTCCATGTAGGGTAGCTAGTCAGCTAAATACTTTTACGCCCGTTGGAATAGCAATGATTATTGTAGCAGAAGTAAAATATGCTCGGGTGTCAACATCCATACCTACTGTAAATATGTGATGGGCTCAGACAATAAACCCTAGGAGACCAATAGCCATTATTGCCCATACCATTCCTATATAGCCGAAGGGTTCTTTTTTACCTGAGTAATAGGCGACAATATGTGAGATTATTCCGAAACCAGGGAGAATTAAAATATAAACCTCCGGATGGCCGAAGAATCAAAATAAGTGTTGATAAAGAATGGGGTCCCCTCCACCGGCAGGGTCAAAAAAGGTAGTGTTAAGGTTGCGATCTGTGAGCAGCATTGTAATGCCAGCAGCAAGAACAGGTAGGGCAAGTAGGAGAAGAACGGCAGTGATTAGTACTGCTCATACAAAAAGAGGTGTCTGATATTGGGAGATAGCAGGGGGTTTTATATTAATAATTGTAGTAATAAAATTAATTGCCCCAAGGATTGATGACACACCTGCAAGATGTAGTGAGAAAATTGTTAAGTCCACAGACGCTCCGGCATGGGCAAGATTGCCTGCAAGTGGAGGGTATACTGTTCACCCAGTCCCTGCACCTGCCTCAACTCCGGAGGAAGCAAGAAGTAGTAAAAAGGATGGAGGGAGAAGTCAAAAACTTATGTTGTTTATACGGGGGAAAGCTATGTCAGGGGCGCCAATTATAAGCGGGACAAGTCAGTTTCCAAAACCCCCAATTATGATGGGTATTACCATAAAAAAGATTATTACAAAAGCGTGGGCTGTAACAATAACATTATAAATCTGGTCGTCCCCTAAAAGTGCTCCAGGTTGGCTTAACTCAGCTCGAATAAGCAAGCTTAGGGCAGTGCCAACTATCCCGGCTCAAGCACCAAATACTAAGTAAAGGGTGCCAATGTCTTTATGATTAGTTGAAAAAAATCAGCGTGTAATTGCCACAGGTAAGATGGCTGAGTAAGTGGTGGATTGTAGCTCCATAGACAGAGGTTTAAGCCCTCTTCTTATCAAGTCTTGAGGTGTTATCATGTAAGATTGCAAATCTTAAGAAGTAGATGAAAGTCTACCGGGACTTTCCTTTCCTTAAAAAAAGGAAAGTTTAGACAGATGCTCGCTGGTTTGGGCGCTTAGCTGTTAACTAAGAGTTTGTAGGATCGAGGCCTGCCTGTCTAGAAAGGCTTTAGCTTAATTAAAGTGTCTGTTTTGCAGGCAGTAGATGTGGGGTAGTGTCCCGCAAGTCTTACAGAGGCTGGGAGGTTTTCACTCCCGTTTAGGGCTTTGAAGGCCCTTGGTTTAATGTTATCCTAAGCCCCTTAAAGGAAGGAAATAGTGTTAAGGGCAGGGGTAAGGGGGAGGAGGGTAATGGAAAAGGTGGTTAAAATAGCTAAAGGAAGTTTTATTATAGGGGATATAAATCGCCAAGGGAGGGTGCCAGATGTGTTATTGGGACTAAGGGTTAGGGCTAGGGCGTATGTTAGGCGAAGATAAAAGTATAAGCTAAGTAAAGCTGCAATTGCGAGGATTGTTGCGAGAAGGGCCAGGTCTTGTTTAGTTAGTTCGTGTAAAATAAGCCATTTAGGCATAAAGCCCGTTAAGGGGGGCAGACCTCCTAATGAGAGGAGAATTAAGGGGGCAGAAGCAGTGATTGCAGGGGTTTTTGCTCAAGTAGAGGCTAGAGCGTTAATGTTTTTTGAATTATTTAATTTTAATACAAGGAAAATTGCAGCAGTTATGATAATATAGAGGGCTAAAGTTAGTTTTGCTAAGGGGGGAGAAAATTGTAGTACTAATACCATTCAGCCAAGATGTGCAATGGAGGAATAAGCTATTACTTTCCGCAGTTGTGTCTGATTTAAGCCTCCTCACCCTCCGATAAGGGCAGATATTAGACCAAGGGTTGTGATTAAAAGAGGGTGGAGGGGGTGGATTTGAAATAGAAGGGCGAAGGGTGCTAGTTTTTGTCAGGTGGATAGAATAAGACCTGTAGTAAAGTCTAATCCTTGAAGAACTTCTGGGAGTCATGTATGGAAGGGGGCAAGGCCAATTTTTAAGGCTAAAGCGCATGTAATTATTACGGTTGGGGTTGGATGCAGTGTTTGTTGAATATCCCATTGACCGGTTAGTCAGGCATTAGTGAAAGCCGCGAATAAAAGTATTGCTGCCGCTGCAGCCTGGGCTAGGAAATATTTAGTAGTGGCTTCGACTGCTCGTGGATGGTGGTGTTGTGCTATTAAGGGGATAAAAGCGAGGGTATTTATCTCAATGCCTATTCATGCAAGTAATCAGTGAGAGCTTGCGAAGGTTAATGTTGTGCCTAGGCCTAGCCCAAATATAAGTGTGAATAAAATGTATGGACTCATTAGTAAAGGAGGGATTTTAACCTACATGTTTGGGGTATGGGCCCAAAAGCTTATTTAGCTGACTTTACTAGGAAGTAGTGTAGCGGAAGCACTAAGAGTTTTGATCTCTTCAGGGAGGGTTCAAACCCCTTCTTTCTAAGGAGTCGGGTGGATTTTCACCCCCATTATTCACTCTATCAAAGTGATCCTTTAGTTTCAGGCACGGCTCCTGTTAGAGCAGGGGGGGAATGCCTGCTAAGGCAGTAGGAAGGGAGAGGTGTCAGATAATTAGTGCTAGTGTTAAGGGTAAAAAGTTTTTTCAGACAAGATGTATTAGTTGGTCGTACCGAAAACGGGGGTAAGAAGCTCGGACTCAAAGGAATGCAACTGCGAGTAAAGCAGCTTTAGTTATTAAGGTTGTGGGGCCGTGTACAGGTAAAGCTGGGAAGTGGTGGGCGCCTAAAAAAAGAATGGTGGAGAGAGTATTTATTAATAAAATATTAGCGTATTCTGCTAGGAAAAAGAGGGCAAAAGGGCCCCCGCCATACTCTACATTAAAACCTGAGACTAATTCAGATTCACCCTCTGTGAGGTCAAATGGAGCACGGTTTGTTTCGGCCAGGGTGGAAACATATCATATTGCGGCCAGAGGCCAGGCAGGTAAGATGAATCAAATAGCCTCTTGTGCGGTGCCAAAAGTGTTAAGGGTAAAACCTCCTGCAAAAATAATAGTGGCTAGCAGAATTAACCCAAGACTTACTTCATAGGAAATAGTTTGAGCAACAGCTCGGAGGGCCCCAATTAATGCATATTTTGAGTTTGATGCTCAGCCTGATCCTAGGATTGAGTATACTGCCAAGCTGGATACGGCTAGGATAAAAAGTATGCCGAGGTTTAGGTTAATAAATGAGTGTGGAAGGGGTATGGGAGCTCAAAGGATTAAGGCAAGGGAGAGGGCTAAGATGGGGGCCATTAGAAATAGTATTGGGGAGGCTGGGGAGGGTCGCAGGGGCTCTTTAATAAAAAGTTTTAGTCCGTCAGCAATAGGCTGTAATAGACCGTGAGGTCCTACAATATTAGGACCCTTTCGCAATTGTATAAAGCCTAAGACTTTTCGCTCAAGGAGGGTAAGGAAAGCTACAGCGAGTAATACAAACACTACAAAGGTTAAAGGGTTAATAAGAGATGCAACTACAAGTTGTGTCATGAGTTAGGGAGGGGCTTTGAACCCCTGTGTAAAGGGCTTAGGCCTTTTGCATTAGCCGGGCTCTGCCACCCCAACAAGCCTTGTATCTAAGGCATTTGGGTGATGCCTTCTTATCTAGTTTAGTTGTTTTCACTAGATGAAGGAAGGGCATACCTTAAGTAGGGGCCCTCTTTTCTCGGTCCTTGCGTACTAGAAAAAAGCATGTTATAGATAGAAACTGACCTGGATTACTCCGGTCTGAACTCAGATCACGTAGGACTTTAATCGTTGAACAAACGAACCCTTAATAGCGGCTACACCATTAGGATGTCCTGATCCAACATCGAGGTCGTAAACCCCCTTGGCGATAAGGTCTCTAAAAGGGGATTGCGCTGTTATCCCTGGGGTAACTCGGTCCGTTGATCGGCTTGGCCGGATCATTGTTGGTCGGATATTCCGTTAATTAGAGCGGTTGCTCTGAGTTGTAGGAAGGGTATTCCCACTCCACATGGGGGTTTTTTATTTCCCCGCGGTCGCCCCAACCAAAAACATTAGTGGAGGGTCCATTTTGTTTCACTCTTAGTATTTTGGAGTGCTTGACATGGGCTTCTCTAGTGTTTAAAGCTCCACAGGGTCTTCTCGTCTTATAGTTGTATCCCCGCTTCTTCACGGGGAGATCAATTTCATTGACTGGGGAAAGGAGACAGTTAAGCCCTCGTCATGCCATTCATACAGGTCTTTATTTAAAAGACAAGTGATTGCGCTACCTTTGCACGGTCAAAATACCGCAGCCGTTAAACTACTAGAGTCACAGGGCAGGCGGGACCTCTTATATTACTTGTTGCAAGAGGCGATGTTTTTGGTAAACAGGCGGGGCTAATGGGTATGTTTGCCGAGTTCCTTCTCTCCCTTTTAGTCTTTCCTTTAAAACACTCCAGTGTAGGGGCAACGGCTTTTGGTTTAAAGCTTTTCTAGTTGTCTATATTTATTTTAATACCCTCTGATTTTGGGGCCGTTAATGTTCGGTGAAAAGTTCGGTCCGATATACACTTGTGTTAGGAGAAAGGGGATAACCTTTCTTATTACTCATATTAGCATTATCTTTTCCATGTTTGCATGGAGAGGTCTGGTGGAATTAGGGGAATAAGTTTAAGTTATCGGTATAAGTAGATAGTTTTACATTTGAGCTTTAACGCTTTCTGCAAGGATGGCTGCTCTTAGGCCCACCTTAATGTATATCTTTATGTAAATTGATCTTTATCCTCCTTAAGAAGGTTGTGTCCTTTATCAGAGGGGCTGTACCCCCTTTGACTAACTCTTCTGGCTTCTACTAGGTCGGAAAGATGTGTTTCGTTTAGACGGAAGAATCCTGAAGGCTGAACTTCTATCCATTTCCCAGGCAACCAGCTATAACTAGGCTCGGTAGGTTTATCACCTCTACTCAAAGCTCTTCCCACTCTTTTGCCACAGAGACGGGTTTGCCCTATTAAATAGGCTGTCTTGGAGTAGCTCGTCTAGTTTCGGGGATGCAAACTGAAGGGCTCTTTGCTTGAATTTGACTGGCTAAATCATGATACAAAAGGTACGAGAGGAGAGCTCTGCTTTTTGTCACTTTAATGGTTTATTTCATTTCTCTTTCAGCTTTCCCTTGCGGTACTATTTCTATTGCTCTATGTTTCCTTTTCTGTCTCCCGTACTAAGGGGGAAAAATGGTTTGGGCTGTAAAAGGTTGTGCTTTTAGGGGTATTACTATTTTTATTATTGGAGGAGATAGGAAGGCTAGCTTTAGGGTTTCAAGGCAACCCGATTTGCACGGGGGATGTCTCGGTGTAAGTGAGATGCTTTAGCTATCTTGGCTATGCCCTGATTTTTCCAAGTACACCTTCCGGTACACTTACCATGTTACGACTTGCCTCCCCTGTTGCTCTTATTAAGTTTTAATTATTACGTGATCATAAGCTTGGGGAGAGTGACGGGCGGTGTGTGCGCGCTTCAGGGCCAGTTTCAGTCTAACGCTCTATTTTTAGCTTACTGCTAAATCCTCCTTCATACATGTATTTCAATATGTAATTCGTGTTTCCTGTATTAGGAAATGTAGCCCATTTCATTCCCTTTCATGCGCTACACCTCGACCTGACGTTTTGGGGTATACCAATTTTGCTCACTGTTAGGCTTTCAAGAGGTAAGCTGACGACGGCGGTATATAGGCGGATAAGTATAACAAGAAAGGGTGAGGTTGAACGGGGGTTGTCGGTTCTAGAACAGGCTCCTCTAGGTGGGTCTAAAGCACCGCCAAGTCCTTTGGGTTTCAAGCAGTGCTCGTAGTTCCCGGGCGGATATGTGTGTATATACTTATCATTGTTTAAGGCTAGGCATAGTGGGGTATCTAATCCCAGTTTGTCTCCTAGTTTTCGTGGAGTCAGGTTTTATAAAGCCACCTTCGTAATTGGGCTTCTTATATTCGGGAGCGTATAACAGCCTTGAATATATTCGGCTTTACTTTAGTTAGACCTTAACCACGCTTTACGCCGAAATCCTTCAATTTGGGCCTCTCGTATAACCGCGGTGGCTGGCACGAGTTTTACCGGCTCTCTAAACCTTAACTGAGTCAAGCTTTCGCTTATTGCTCAATGTTTATCACTGCTGAATACCCTTGGGGGAGTGGCCATTTAGCAAGGCGTTATGGGCTAAGTGTATTGTGCCTGATGCCTGCTCCTTGTGCCCGAAGGGGGCACGATAGGGCATTTTCACTGGGGTGCGGATGCTTGCATGTGTAAATTAGGTTAAAACTGATGGTAAAGTCAGGACCAAACTTTTGTGCTCGTGGGGCTTTTTAAGGCCCATCTTAACATCTTCAGTGTTATGCTTTAATTAAGCTACACTTGC